AATATATCGGATTAGTTGCTTGAAATTCTAATTTTCAAGTCATCCCTCACTGTTTAGTCAAAACAACAATTCGGTTTAATCGAACCATCTAGTTTTCTTTGTTTGCGATCGTACATATCTCATTTCAAGATTGCTTGCCTCGAATCTTCTTTCCGCTATACTTACTCTAAAAACAGAGAAGTAACTAATCATGTGTAGTAAAACTCCTAGGATTTTCTATCTAAGTGTTTCTACTGTATTGGTGTTGGTATATTTATTCCATATAGAAATAAATAGACTAGTACACTTTTTTAATTAGATACAAAAAGAAAAACCTACTTGTTTTTTGTTTTACTAGGTACGGTATACCAATTAAAAAGCCTATTTGACAATCTTTATACGAAAACTTATTAAATATCTTTTTTTTTTCAAACTATAGCTTGTCCGCCAATACAATCGGTCGATCCTAGATCCATTTGCCGTCTATTAGATTCGTGGGTTAGGTTTTTTTTATTTTAAATTTTAAGCGGGCTCGTATTAGGATTGTGACTCCCAAAATTCAGAAGAATTGGGTAGAGAAACAAAAAAGTATCACCAATTCCGCGATTTTGCACAGGAAAATTCATAAGGTAATTAATCTACAAATAGAAATACAAAGATTAATGAAGAAAAATAGGTTTGTTTATCCGAAATTAGAAAGGCTACTGATTGGGTCGATTGACATGCATTTTTTTTTCAGTCTTATGCTCTGCTGTAAATAATCCCCGTGAGCGAACTGATGGAAATAGCTATTTTTCCGCTAAACCAAGTCACTCCACAGTTCCAAACAATAAAAGAATACATAAATTACAATTACAACTCTAAAATTTTTGTATAATTTTAGTTCATTTAGGGCTATACGGACTCGAACCGTAGACCTTCTCGGTAAAACAGATCAAACTTGTTATTATCAAAATGAGTCGCACTGTTTCAAAAACCCAACATGCAATTTTTTGCATTGGGCTCTTTCATTAACTAATAGAAATATCAGCTAGTCTGCCATATTTTTTTTTGAAAGAAAGATTAAGGAGATGGCTCCATGCCCTTTGATTCATTACTGATCTAGGAGCACTGCCAAAGTGTTTCAAAGAAGGGTTATTTTGACGTAGGTCTGCTATGGCTTTGATCAACCTAAGTTAAATAGAGTCTCTATCGGCTCCGCTTAAAGCATAACATATGCAACTTTATACACCTTAAAGCTCATAGGATGAAAAGAGATTTTTTGGAAGTCCTTGTGCTCATTCTGCCTAGCATTGAATAAACTGAATATTCACCCTATCAATATCTCAAATCAAAGACCGGCGTTATTTGGCGCATAACTAAATAGGCACCCAAATAGGCACCGAACCCTTTGTCAGGCTATTGTTCCCTCAAAGTCATGGAGTAAGACATTGATTTTTCAAAAAGATCAAATCTTTTGATTACATGATGGACTTCTCTGAAAAACATTGGCGCACGTGTAAACGAGTTGCTCTACCAACTGAGCTATAGCCCTTGTGCTTGTAATCCATATTTTATTATCTAGATAATTTCTTGTCAAGATGGATATTCTACGATCCAACCTCATAGCTCTTTGATCTTTTTGATTTATATTGCTTATAAATAATATTCCATTTATAATCTATCGGCGGGATGGGTCCCATTTGTTTCTCTTTGTCATGCTAAATGACCTACTTAACTCAGTGGTTAGAGTATTGCTTTCATACGGCAGGAGTCATTGGTTCAAATCCAATAGTAGGTAGAACTTATTAGATACCGTTGAATCTGCTATCTAATAAGTTTTTATATTCATCGATTAAATGAATTCACATTTGCATCAGAATTTTGATTCTATTTGGTTGTATTCAATCGACAGTTCAACAGAACTTAGAAGCAAAAGAGAGCTTAGTCGGGTACACAAACGAGTTATGAAGTTGTATTGATAGCCTCTACTCGTGTCCTAGCTCGTCTGAGAGCTAGATTTGCCTCAATTGTTTGTCTCTTACCTTCCGCTTTCTTCAAATTCGTTTCCGCGTTTTCAAGAGTTTGTTGAGCTTCTTGGGGATCAATATCACTACCCTTCTCTGCATCATTTACTAAAATAGTGATCTCATTTTTACCTATTCTAGCAAAACCGCCCATCAGAGCCATCGTTAACCATTGGTTGTTAAGGCGTATTCTTAAAATACCTATATCTACAGCTGTAGCAATAGGAGCGTGGTTTGGTAATACCCCAATTTGGCCACTATTAGTAGATAAAATGATTTCTTTCACTTCGGAATCCCAAACAATTCGATTAGGGGTCAGTACACAAAGATTTAAGGTCATTTATTCGATTTGCTCTCCATTTCTAAGTTGATAGCCTTCGCGGTAGCTTCGTCGATGTTACCTACCAAATAAAAAGCCTGCTCAGGAAGACTATCTAATTCCCCCGAAAGAATTAATTTAAACCCTCTAATTGTTTCTACTAAACCAACATATTTTCCTGGAGAACCAGTAAAAA